AATGTTGTATTGATGAACCCAGATATACCTAATGTCTTTCTCTTCTTTTATTGCCCTCCTGTCGTCAATTGACAGTTAGGGCTCAATATAATATAATTTGATATGACTTTGATATGATTTAGGGCTCAATAGAATTACCAAATCAGACTTTGGTAAATCCTTTTTTTTCATCTCCTGCTGATTCAGAGGTACCGTCTCTTGGATCCATTGTATAGTTTAATGGTAAAGTTTGATTACCATTAATCCCCAGAAAAGTTAACGAGTTTTTCGGTTTGATTCATATCCTATTCATCTTAGGAAGGTGTCCCTCGGCTGATTCATTTTTTATATTAAGTTAAGATTAAGTTTTATATTAAGTTAAGATTAAGTTAAGGTGGCCTTATTCCCTATTGTATTTCCCTATTGTATTTGTATTGTGTAGTGCTTTTTGATTTCCTAAACTAAAGATGGCCGGCCCTCGGCAACTATTATTTCTAGTTTATTTATGAATAAAGGTGGCCATAGGCCCCTATGGTCCATTGGTGCCCCTATGGTCCAGTGGTTACGACCTCTCTCTTTCACGGAGAAAACGAGGGTTCAAGTCCCTCTAGGGGTATACCAAGACCATAGGAGTAGGATTTTATCAAAAGTGAAATGGATTTGTCAACTCCTCAGTCTATCCATGGCAGTTTCATTTGATATATTTTATCAAATTATCAAAAGTGAAATGGATTTGTCCGTCTGGGAGACGAAAGAAAGTTGATTATGGAACGTCTAATTAGGCGTTGGGTCGATGCCCGAGTGGTTAATGGGGACGGACTGTAAATTCGTTGACAATATGTCTACGCTGGTTCAAATCCAGCTCGGCCCAACAATTCGCCAATCTACTATCAGATGGTAGAACCCTCTTGTTCTTAAGAAATACCTGATAAGAGAGAAGAAAAAAGAATCCAAATTTTCTGCTAGATCTCTTCTTATTTCCCTGGGATTGTAGTTCAATAGGCAAGAGCACCGCCCTGTCAAGGCGGACGTTGCGGGTTCGAGCCCCGTCAGTCCCGACGGATCCAATAAGTACATCAATTAACCTCTCCATTTTATGTGAAATGAAAGAAGGGACAGAGAGCATAATTTAATTCCGAAGGGGTTTCCCCTCTTTTTTCAGGATTCTGTCGAAGAAAGAACAAACCCTAAACTAAAATGAAAATAACTAAAATAGTGAAGTTGATAGAATATCCCATCTTTTCTCCCGCGACTCATCTTTCTCATACTTCTTTGTCTTCCAAAGAAAATGGGATCATTCAAATTTACAACCTAATTCCTCTCTTTTTCCACTTCGCTTGTATTGTTTGTTGGGGTTTTGTAGTTAATGGAAACGGACGAGGATACTTAACTTAATTTGATGGTTCTACACGGAAGACCTAAGGTAAGTTATAGAAAAGAAAGAACAGAAAAGAAGGATAAAGGATAAATAAAGGAATTTTTGATTGGTTCGGGAATCCAATCTTGGATTCGGTATGGATAAAAGATCTTCGTATGTTATACTATTCAATTCTCGACGACGAATTAATTTAATAGCTCAGATATTGTTATTCATTATATTGATCCGATTCAAGATCATCGATAGGTAATGCATTCATTGAATTGACAGGTGAAAGATTTATCATCTCTATGGGATTAAATCCCGAGTTATTGTGAAATAAAAAAACGATGAGATTGAGATTATGGAAGTAAATATTCTTGCATTTATTGCTACTGCACTGTTCATTTTAGTTCCTACTGCTTTTCTACTTATCATTTACGTAAAAACAGTCAGTCAAAATAATTAATTACTTGAAATGAAACTTGACTTCTGAGTTCTTATCAATAGTTGAAGAAATAAAATCAAAAGGATTCTTTTTTTGCGTCTTAAATGAAATCAACGGACTATAACGGGCAGTATTCTATGAGATCCGAGAGTATGGTAAGAAAGAAATTTCTTTCTTACCATACTCTCTATTACTGTTATAGTAGTGTATAAAGTTGTACTTGACTTTCTAATAAAGTTGGTATACTATATTAGCTTCTATCTACAATATATGTAGTGATTAATCCATATATGGAATTAACGTAGGACCCAATTCTCTTTCTGAAATAATTGTTTTACTGTTATAGAATACATTTCTCCACTAGAATCCAATGGAATTTCGAAATGAATATATTTTGAATTGAAATAATTTTCAAATCAAATAAAAAATGCGTTGCAGAACGATCTATAAAACAATTGATACCGTTTCATTCCTCAACTAAATGAGTAGTGCTTCTAAAGTCCACTTCTTCCCCATACTACGAGTGAAAGGGAAAATGTAAAGACTACCATTAAAGCAGCCCAAGCGAGACTTACTATATCCATGTCAATTATGTCCCTTATCTTTATGATAGAAATATTCCATTATTGTATTGCTCACTAATAATAGTAGAATCCATGGTCCAGAGTCAAAAAGGGATTCTGGCCCAACACTATTGATGAACCAATCAAATAAATCCATTTCTAAAAAATTCCTATATGATTTCTAATCGGGAAAGACTAAACACAAGTAAAATACACAATGATGCTACAAAGGAATGTTACTAATGGAACATATAGTAAAAAAAAGAGGGCCCATTCTTTGTTGCCCTTCAACTTCAAAGTCAAAATAGATCAATTGCTATCTATTACATACTTTTATTTCCTATTTGATCTAATCCGTACCCTTTCCCGATTGTCTCTCTGAAGCAGTTGGGAGATAGTATAATATACTCTTAACGAAGGGTTTCAAAAAAAATAATAAATTTTTCACTTTTTCTATAAAAAAGTAAATTATCCATCCAATCTCAATCTAATAGTGATTGGATGCCTGAACACTCAGAGATTCTCGCGAGTCTATAATATGTAGATTTCATAAAGGACTTTCCACAACTAGCCGGCTATGCCAATGAAATTCAAGACCCAATCAGTAGACATTACATTAGCAGTAGAAGGGAATCGGGAAGTCTTGCTTCGACCATTATAACATTATAATATAATCTTTCTTTGAATTTTAGATTGAAAGATTTCAAATCTTTTACAAAATCCCCTGTTGATGAGGCGGCACCCGGATTTGAACTGGGGAAAAAGGATTTGCAGTCCCCCGCCTTACCACTCGGCCATGCCGCCAAAACGATACACAATAGGATAAAATTTTCTGGGTTGGATTACTAAACTTTAGTTTATTGTACTTGCATCCCTTTTTTAATTTAATCCTTTTGCTAAATTTAGAAAAATTCTAAAAGAAACCCCTTTCCCCTTTTGATTGTATTTGATCCACCCCTTTGAATGCCGAAAAACTTCCCCCCACTTTTCTATTGAAAAATCAAATGTATATTTTCATTCAAAAAATCCAAAAATTATGACAAAGGGGAACCCTTAACTATTCGTTGACTGAGAATTCTTGAATGATTCTTGGATTTGAATCTAAAATTGGGTTTGCCTAATGACATAAGAAACTACAAAACATACTTAATTGATTCTTTTGAATCAAAAATCCTTCTCAATTTATATTATACCAAAAATGATAAGTATATGTAAACCCCACAATGGAAATTCTTATACAGATACCAAATTGGGTATCTTATTTAGAGTATGTTTCCTATACCTATAAATAAAGGGAATTCGTTGGAACAAAAACGAACAAAAAAAAGGCCCGGCTGGGTATTGACCGGGCCAGGCCCAAAAGGCACTTCGAACAAAATAAAAGCAAGAAGGTCTTCTTTATTTATCTTTCTATTTGGATCTTTCGAGCATCTAAATGGAATTCCTAATTATATAATAACGATAAAGAATGTGAAAGAAATACTTTCTTTAATCCTTACTTGATGTGTAATGTAACATAGTAATTATCTTTTTCAATTGGGAGAGATGGCTGAGTGGACGAAAGCGGCGGATTGCTAATCCGTTGTACGAGTTTTTCGTACCGAGGGTTCGAATCCCTCTCTTTCCGTTTCCGTTGATGACTTTCTATTTTTTTCTTTCAAATTTCGCAAACCCTTTTTGATTTTTTCCTAGTTAAACGTATGGAATATAGAAAATAAAATCTTAAGAAAATTGGAAAATCAAGCAAGAAAAACGAAATTTTTATTTTATTCTTCACGTCCAGGATTACGTCCTGGATCATTGGATAGGAATCCAAAGATGAAGAGAGAAACAAAGAATATTACTACTGTGTAAACGAAAAGTTTGAGAGTAAGCATTACACAACCTCCAAGATCATTTTTTGAAAAAGAAAAACGAGAAAAGATAATAGATCCTCCATTTTTATATCACATATCCTATGTTTGACACCAAGAAATGAATTTTAGAAATAGAAAAGAATGTTCATAAATTCAAATGAAGTTTAAATTTGTAATAAGAGTCTTTGATTACCACAAATCACTTTCATACCCACAATTAGATATTCTAAGGGACCCTAACCTAATAAGGTCTTTCGCCGGAAAAAGGATTAGAATCAGGAAATGGGGCGAGCGGAATTTCTCGCGGCTATCCAAGAATTTCAATGTTTGAATTGAAGGTTCATACTCGCAGACTTATTTGATCTTATCAATTGTTATAATTTTTCTCGAATAAATCATGAATTTTCTAGGATAGTATTCAAGATCTTATCGAAAACTTACAGCAGCTTGCCAAACAAAGGCTAAAAGAAAAAAGAACAGAGGTATGACTGGCATAACATCTACAATTGGATTCAAAAAAGCATAGGCTTCGGGCAATTTGGCGAAGAAAAGACTACTCGGATAAAGGGTAGAATTAAGACAGATCAAACTAAAGATATTAAGCATAACAGACATTTTGTTCGTCGAGATAATTGCATTTTGATTGAGTTATTTATATAAGGAAAAATGAAGAAAGTAAGGTAGACAAAAAAATCCTTCTTTTTCCGCTCAATCAAAAATCCTCCAATTCTCAAAGGAGAATAGAAGAAATCATACTTTCATACAATATCTTAATTGAATTATATGTAATGATCAATAAATTCAGTTGAATTCTAGATATACACATGTCAAAATCCTAGCACGAATCTATAATATATTCTATAAAGAAGAATAAAGAAGAAAGATTTTCTCTAGTCTATAGATAGTTGCGCTGGAATTGACGAACACTTAATACCAATATTATTCTTTATTAGTATTAGTGTCGAATAAAAATATAAATGGGGCGTAGCCAAGTGGTAAGGCAACGGGTTTTGGTCCCGCTATTCGGAGGTTCGAATCCTTCCGTCCCAGAGCATATCCATTGTATCCGAATACATCTTTTTTGTTCAAAAAAGGTTCTGTTTCAAGGTCTAATATTGGATAGAATATTATTCTTCTTTCTTTTTTCATTTTGAATGATTCTTTTCGGAATCATATCTCAGTTTTCCATAAACTGAACTAAATAGAGTGCAAATGACATGCAAATGTAACTGAATCCTTTTGTGATCCAGATAAAGATAAGATGGGACATAGATCGCAGTTGCAGAAAGATTACTTAACCTCAGGTTAAACAAAATACGAAAATACATATAAAACGAGGAAGTGCTTAGCCTATAGGTATGTATTGTTATCCTATATTCAGTGACAATAGTCTTTCTATTTTTGTGAAAAAGAATTTGCATCCCTAAAATATTCAAATTTAAATATTTAACAATGATATTTCTTTTTATTGTTCGATCTATTTAGCTTATTTGCTTTAAATCATTGACAATTCTATTCGAAAAGAAAAATAAATTTTTATTTCTTATGATAATCAAATGTAGTCTTTACTGTAAAAAGTAAAACTTGACTCAAATAATGATGTCGAAGTAGGAAACCTTTTCCATTATCAAGATTTGTAATGATTCCTTATGGGTTGAATCTTTGGGAAGTTGGAAATGGGTCAGTCTATCTTATTGAGTCACTTGAACAGGCAGAGTCAAATAGAATTTATTTATATTTATTCGTGTTATTTCTGTTAGTTATGTTATTTCTATATTTTGATTTCTGGATATTTCTGTTAGATATTTTTTTGAGATAGAGATTTATAGAAAAAGTTGCGTTCATACAAAAAAAGCCCGGGTCTTGCTAATTTTTCTTCAGAAAATCTTTATTATCTATGTAGTATGTAGCTAATAAAAAATATAAATGACTATGTCTCTGTACCGACTGAACCAATGACTATTCATGATTCCATAATTGAATCAATTCCATACTGGTTCCAAATTAGAGGAATGTTATGGTAAAACTTCGTTTAAAACGATGTGGTAGAAAGCAACGTGCGACTTGAAGGACACGATCCGGTGTGGATTCTTTACATCCACCATTTTATTTTATATAGGAATGAAGGTGCTCTTGGCTCGACGTCGTTTGTTCTATTCTACTAGAACCCTTCTTTTTTTATTGGGTTGTAATGTAAATAGTTCATGATGGAGCTCGAGTAGAAAGTATTTATTAATTTCTCAGGGGCAACGATCTAGGGTTAATGCCAATCAATAAATTGGACCAACTTCGTAAGTATATCTTCGATATAGAAATCGAAAGAATCCGATTCGAGCAAATTTTCAATTCAAAAAAATTGTTGGAACCGCAAAAACTTTTTCGATCCACAGTGTATCGAGCATGAATCAACCGTCGGTATGATTCTTTGATAGAAAGAAATCACAAAAGGGGTATGTTGCTACCATTTTGAAAGGATTAAGAAGCACCGAAGTAATGTCTAAACCCAATGATTTAAAACAAAGATAAAGGATCCCAGAACAAGGAAACACCGCTTCAATTGTCTCACAGATCCGAATAAAGAATCCAAATAGATTTTCAACGAGACAAAAAAAGGGGGGGGTTAAAGACCACTCAATAAAAAAATATCTTAATTTTATTTAATATATTTAATATATTTGAGAATTGTTGAACTTGAGTTATGAGTACAAATGATTTTTTAGTTTTCAGGAAGGAAGCTAAATAAAAATGACTATGAGTTAAATTATAGGCTAATTTCTTTTACGGATTCCTTTACTATTTATTATAATTTTATCCATAGACAAAACTTCGAATCATTTTTTCTCGAGCCGTACGAGGATAAAACTTCCTATACGGTTCTAGGGGGGGGTTCTTTTTCATCTACATCTATCCCGATGAGCCGTCTATCGAATCGTTGCAATCGATGTTCGATCCCGAAGAGAAGGAAGAGATCTTCGGAAAGTGGGTTTTTATGATCCGATCAAGAATCAAACTTATTTAAACGTTCCCGCTATTCTCTATTTCCTTGAAAAAGGCGCTCAGCCTACAGGAACTGTTCAGGATATTTTAAAAAAGGCAGAGGTTTTTAAGGAACTTTGCCCTAATCAAACGAAATTAAATTAAGGAAATAAAAACTAAGGGTAGGATAGTGATTTCTATATCATTTTGGATATCTTTTCTATACTATGTTTTTTTATTTCCTTACTTGCTCTATTAGTATCTATTTATCATTGCTTTTATAGAATCTTTTTCTAACGAAAACCTTATTTGATTGATCCT